ACTTGAATTTTAATTTTGAATTCGTTTTTGTTTTATCTTTTATCCCACCTTCAAACGAATAAAGGATGGACATTTCCTCTTTTCGTTAACATTTTCCGCAAGGTAACTATCTCGGTTTCATATCCAAATTTATATAGAATTCTTGAAAAAGGCTTTCTTTCCTGCATAAGAAAGAAAAACTTACTATCTTTGGGATCTGATCCTACACCGCTGCTCAATACCTTAGTGGATCGCCTCTATTACATAAGCAGATTACTAACTTTTATCTATCTTCTATTATGTAGGGCATAAGTAAGCAGTTCTTAATGTATTGGCGCAAACCTCGTTAATTGATCTTTACGGTGCTTCTTCTCTATCAATTCGATTTTTTTATCCATAGAATAAAGTATATAGGCATATCTTATTTCTTCATATTTTCGACTCATATGAAGTTTCGTTCCTTGCTACAGCTCATAAAAATCGTTGTTTTTGACGATGCATATGTAGAGAGCCTTTTTTCTTTTTTTTACTAGAAGATTTTTTTGGTCTTTCCTTTTTTCTTTCTATAGTGAAGATAGTCGCACGTAATGACAGATCACGGCCATATTATTAAACGCTTGTGGTAAGAATGGGTTTCGTTCTAGTGCCCTAAAATAATATTCTAAAGCTTTCGTATGATCCCCATTACTTGTGTGAATAAGGCCTATGTTATAGAGTATATAACTTCGATCGTAGGGATCAATTTCTAGTCGCATAGCTTCATAATAATTCTGTAAAGCTTCTGCATAATTTCCTTCGGATTGAGCTGACATCCGTTACGGTCGTCATTCGATTAAAAGAATCTCCGTTCCAGAACCGTACGTGAGATTTTCATCTCATACGGCTCCTCCTTTATATGCATAATGATAATATTTCAATCGTTTTTGATTCCATGTATCGATTATTTTCATTATGAATTGAGCGGGGCTAGTGTTTTTGCACGAAATTTCTAGCCAACCTTCCTGCGCGGGAGCTTTTGTTAACATCAAACGTGTTGGTACTAGATAGAAATGGCAACTCCAACAATTTCTTTGTCCTCAACGCCCCCTCATTTCCAGGAATTAGTCACTTCAACAGTCTTTGATGGTTATATGGGTATCCAAGGTACGAACGAGATGGATATTTGTTGTCCCAACCATTCTTTTAAGTCCCAATCCAGATAAGGAAGGGGGTAAGTAATTTTTAACAAAGCTTTCGTCTTGTTGATTTCTAGATGTAATGCTTTTCCCCTATGCTGCCTATTAGGACTAGTAGAGTGGGATTGACCTGTAATACAGAACCGATAGGTGTAACCTTTCGCTCAATGCTAAAATGGATAATGGAAGCATATGAGGCTGCATTAATCGGGGATACACGACAGAAGGAATTGTTCTATTTCTAAACTTCACCTTCAACAAGCGTAGATTTTTTTCAATAATCGATCAAAATAATAATAATAATCTTTTTTCTTTCTATCCCGAATTTTTTGTCTTTCTCATAAGACTGGGGGAAAAAAGAATCAAATCACACCATCTCTGTAATAGGTAAATGCCTCCTTTTCGCCTGAAGTTGTTGGAATTATTCGTAATAAAATATTGGCCACAACCGAAAAGGTCTTATCAATAAAATTTCCATTTATCCGTGATCTAGGCATAGGTAACCAATCCATTCTAAAATTCTTTTCATTCTCCCTAGGGGGAAAATAATCCTACAAAGAAAGGAATTGTACAATACGAAATAGCATAAAAAAGATTCATTAAAAAAAAAAGAAATTCAATATTTATCTCAAATAAAATGTAAAGATACGAACCGAACCTTCTACTCCTACTCAAATTCAAAGACCCAAATTGCTCCTTTTTTTTTAGGAATCAAAAATAAATAGTTGAATACGATTCCAATCCAAATGTAGTATACCAATGGGCGAACTAGTCCTATTTAATCGAAACTGAAGAATCAAGGAATTTTTCCTATAGATTCGGGCGAAAGACTTTTATTAAGTTTTGATCCAAAGAGGGGGAAAAGAATCGAATAATTCTTCTATGATGTAAATTAAATTAGAATAACCGTCTATTTTGTTTGTGTTATGCGCATAGTGAGTAGACGCTATACAATCAAATAGTCCCAGGATGGGTCATGAATTTGTAAGAGATCTACGAAATAATCGATTTTTTTGGTGAAAACTTTAAAGAAAGGAATTTTATAATTTTTATGGAATCGTCGTTTAAAGGGAATCATGATCGAAAGGTATCCATTAATCATAGTCTAAAAAACATAAACCCACCAATCCCTTGATTCCTTCCAACTCATTGATTGAATCCCCTATAACTATAAATAACATATAAGAAAAAGGCGGGAACATCATCTTTGCAAATACGAAAAAAATATCTTTTTAGTTTAGCCTTTCACAATAAAAACTTTTTTATTTGAATTCCCGAGCCTTGAATTTTGAATTGAAGTAAAGATCCTTATCAAAAATGGGATATTTTTTTAGTTCGAATTGGTTGGTTGTACCTTACCTAGCCAATCCAAACAAAAATATGAATAACTCGCTATTCATTCTGTTACTGGGTCATAATTGTTGTGTAGGAGAGGTGGCCGAGTGGTTCAAGGCGTAGCATTGGAACTGCTATGTAGACTTTTGTTTACCGAGGGTTCGAATCCCTCTCTTTCCGTACCTTCACCCAACTCACCAACATCGCTAACCGTAACAAATCAACCAAGAGGTAGATCCTTCTTTCTATCTTTATATATATATTCATTTTATATATATATTCATATAGATCTATATTCTAGATATGGATAGATTTTCTATTTCTAATTTAATTGCTGCGATATGTAAAATTGTGGAATAAGGTCGACAAAAAAGAAAAAGATCTCTGTCGATCTATGATACATGAAGAGTAAAAATCCGGATCAAACCCTTTCCCTTAATTTTAAATCAATTTTTTTTGGCGAAAGGGGGCTCATTTTTTCGAAACCTTTTTCTTTAAGCTTTAAGGTAGGCTTAAGTCTGACGGGAATAATATTCTACGACTAGCAATTCGTTTATTTTCAAACCGACCCACTTATTATCTATTATTTGATTGACTACTCCTTTATATGGGAATGGGTGAAGAGTCAAATGTTTTGGCAATTCCTCGCTGTGGGATGAATCTAGATAATTTTGAACGAGAGCTTTAGATTTTTGCTTATCCCTCGCCATAACAATATCGTTGGGTTTGCAACGATAACTTGGTATATCCACTATACGACCATTAACTAAAATATGTCTATGATTAACTAATTGGCGGGCTCCCGGAATAGTCGGAGACATACCCAACCGAAAAAGGATGTTGTCCAAACGCATTTCAAGTAATTGTAGTAAAACCTGACCTGTTGACCCTTTGGCTTTTCTAGCGATACGAAAGTATTTAAGTAATTGTCGTTCTGTAATACCATAATGAAAACGTAATTTTTGTTTTTCTTCTAGACGAATACGATATTGAGATCTTTTCCCGGAACGTGATGGGTTTCTAAGATCTCTAGGCTTTTTATTAGTTAGTCCTGGTAAAACCCCCAGACGTCGTATTTTTTTGAAACGAGGCCCTCGGTAACGCGACATAAAGACTCCTTATTTATTGATATTTCATTTTATTTAAATTAAAGAAATTAAAACTGAACTAAATGGTAAATGAAGCGAAATACCCGGAAGTATTCTATTAATTGTACTAGAACGAATAATGGCACTAGAAGGAATAGTGAGATGAAAGATGTACGGATCTGAAGTTCCTCCTTCTTTTTATATTAATATTCATTCTTTTTTTATTTGAAATTAAATTTCGTTTAGTATTTTTATTTTTATAATTATTGATTGGAATTTTATATTGTATTTAGTATATTAATAATTATTAATTGAATTATTGTATATGTATAAATTCTTGTATATATTTATTTTTAGTTTAGTTAATATTTCTAATTTTTCTTGTATATTTATTTATATTTATAAATTTAGATTCTATATAATCTAAAAAAAATCGAAAATAAAGAATCGAAAAAGGAAAGGTGTCTTTTTTCTTTAATTTCAAAGAAGCGTTCTCAATCATATAAAAAATAGAAAAAAGCCGGCTATCGGAGTCGAACCGATGACCATCGCATTACAAATGCGATGCTCTAACCTCTGAGCTAAGCGGGCTCACATAAAATAAACTTTACACGCATAATACTTCCATCAATTATATCTTAGCTATTAACCATTCATAAATAATAAAAAATATAGAATATAAATCGATTTCAAATCTATATTGCAGTAAATTAATTTTAATATTTTAATATAGAGTATGTATATAAATAAGATAAAGATTACTATACCGATCTATAATTTATATTTATTACATTCCAATTCTAACAATTAGAATAATATCTTCTATTTCTCCTTTTTTATCAAAAATTTTTAATTAGATTTTTAGATTTAGATAGAATTTTAGATCAAATTATATAATTTATTTAGCTATTCTATTCGATTTTCATTAGTTTTTATAATCTTTTTAATATGCATTTCTTTATAAATCTTTATAAAAATTGGAATGTATTCTTAGAATATTAATAAATAGAATTTATTCTTTATGAGTTCTAGCTATAACAATCTATATTTCATTTTCTTAATCTTAATTAAGTTAAGATTAAGAAGAAAATTAATAATTAATAAGAACTTAATCTTAAGTTGAAGATTTTATATTTTAGATATCTTATATTTTAGATATATTATAAGGGTCTACCCCTAAAAAAAGCATAAAAAAATGGAATAGGCCTATATATAATAGAAATAAAATATAAATATATAAAAGATAAAGAAAGATAAAGATGCAATTCAGATCAGAATAAGACATTCCTATGCTTTAATTTGAAAAAATCGATCCTTTGAGTATTCCAACTTTCGTGGGAAAATTAAAAGAAAGGTTCATATATAGAGTGATAGATATCTGTCTATATTGAATTGAAGATAAAAAAATGATAGAATTATTTCT